GAAGATCCCATATTTCACAATTACATCTAGAATCACTGGAAAAATGGAAACAAGAAGAGATATTATTTGCTCATTTTGAGCCAATCCAAAATCGTTGTAGATCGAACGAATCATTAGTTCCCAACCACGGGTCGAGTGAAATCCGAAACATAAATCAACAACGAAAATAATCAAAAAAGCTTTGATTGTGTCACTTAAGTTATATAGAAACTCCTGAATCCGGGAATTCAGAATGAAAAGTTCTTTATTATCCAGAAAAAAATAACCACTTAAAATAGTGAAACAGATTAGATTGGTAGAGAAATGCAAAATGATATGGAAATTAGATTCATTGTGTCTTTTGACCAATTGTATCGTTTCATTGTGCATTCCTATACGAAGCCTTTGTATATGTGTCTCCGAGTAGTCCTTTATCATCTCGTCCAACAAGAAGAGTTCTTCGAATTCCATAAATTTTTCTAGAACATTTTCCTCTTCAATATCATTCAAAAGGATTTCAGATTGCCCGGTATTCCACCAATGAAGAATCCAAGTTTCTAGACCTTTATTAAGTGAAAGAGAAATAAACCAGGGCCAAAAGAATATAGACACAAGATATGGGATAAAAGCCGATGCGTTCTTTTTTTTCATTTGAAAAGGTACCTTCTTTTATGGTTCTATTCTCGATTCAAAAACTAAATTTTGACACAAAATTCTTACACAAAAACAAAAATAGGAAATTACGATACCTTGTTCTTGTTCTAGAACTTGTATATAAATCTCAGATTCAGATAAAATTGACAAATGAAACAAATTCATTAAAAATTCACATCACAGATACAGAATGAAAAAAAAATGAAAAGGTTCGGCAGTGTTCGTCTTGAAATCAAAACAAGATTCATTAATTCAAATGGATTGTTCGAGTCTTCATCGAAATGAAATAGAATATAGCCTTAGCTATATTTTGCTGAAATGCTAAGTTTTTGAAGAAGCTTCGGTTGTATTAAAAAGGCAATTAATAAGTTCCTTCTCTCATACTGAGATTTATTCTTCAATTCATTTCAAAATATTTCATTCCATTCAATCGGTACGTGCAAGAAATAGGCCAATTCGGCAACTTTTTGTTCAATTTCTAGTGGAGTCAAATTATCATCAGTACGAATCAAGGGAATAATTCCTTGGCCCCTGATTTTCATATAAATAACACGACGAGGAAAAAGACCCTCTCTCATCTCCATTCTGATTGATTGAATATCTTTCAGAAAGAAACGAAGGAAGATGCGACGATTTATTCCAGGAAATCCCCACCGAAAAAGGTACATTATCCCTTCTTTTCTATCAAATAGGTCATAACCACTACCTACATTCCATGCAATTGTGCACCACAAATAAGAACTAATGAATAGACCTGCAATTCCATAGAAAGACATCACGATACCCTGTGGTAAAAAAAGAATTTGCTGAGATGGAAATACGGATATCAGATTCCTACCAAGATAACTGGAGATTCCAACCACTAAGAATCCGAGTGAACCTAAAAAAAGGATAAAGGCCCAGAAAAAATTACTTGTTTTTCGAGACCCCGTTATAAGTTCTATCCATATATCTTCTGATCGCCAGTTCATACTAAGACTATCTATAATTATATACTAGTTGTATTCGATTGGAATTGAGAGAATAATCCAAATGGATTTGACTTTAATTTTCTTGCTTGATCCCCCCTAAGTAATTTTCATCGACTAGCAATATTCTGACGTGAACCGTTCGTAAGAATTGGTAAGATACATTGACTTTCTATTTCAAATATTTTCCAAAAATATTTGTTGATCATTTGGAATTGAATTTTCATTCAATTACTTAATTGAATATAATTGAGTAAGCTATAACCGCATATACATGTACGGATGCGTATATTATTGTATATTATGATATTATGCATTGACCCGACATACATAAAAATTCTTACTTTTGTTTTCGAAAAGGTCACATATTGTATCTCCCCCCATATTACACTCAAAAGGTATCTGTATGATGACCCACTTTTGAAAGAAAGAGAATACCTTATTTATAAAATTTTATTTCTTTGTACATATAGAGATAAAGAAACCATTGCAATTGCTGGAAAGACTAGGCCCACTAAAGGAACAAAAATAGAGGGAAAGTTCAAATCTATCATTATCATATAACGGATACCTCAATTCCATATTTGTACTTATTCTATACTTATTTTAATTATAATATTAATATGAAGATGAATATGAAATATTCTATGAAATCTCAAATCAAATCAATAAGTGCAAGCAATGGCAATGTAGAACGAATATATATGAAAATCTGCTTTCCTAAATTGGATTCTTCTTCTCCCATCTATCTTTTCTTTCAAAACAAGAAAAGATAGATGGGAGAAGAAAGAGTTTCTTATGTGTTCTCAACTTTAACAAATCTGATCCAGCAAAAAAGGATTTCGAGCTTAAACTGCGGATTTTGGGTAAATAGAAACAACTTTTCTTCTATATTATAATATCTTATATTCTTCTGATTCTTCTGATTTGATTTGAGATGGATTCCCTGTTGTTCCATTTACTGATGTAACCAAAGGAATCATCTTCTTTCGAATTTTGTTTTTTTTATTCTTTTTTTTTTTCATTAGAATAAAAAAAAGAAAAATAACTGAACCGAGTGTGCTATACTTCCATTTTCCAATGAAGAAGTTCAATCTTTTTTCAAATCTTTTTTTTTGATTTTTGAATCTTAATTCAAAGGAGGAGGAAGGTACCCATGTATAGGAATGTACCCATGTAGTCGAAGTAATTCACTCAGAACACCTTTTAAAAGCTGACGTGGTACAATTAGATCGAATGAGCCCTTAATGAATAAATACTCAGTTTCTTGTACACCTTCGGGTACTGGCTTTTTCAATGTTTCTTCAATTACTCTTTTCCCGGCAAATGCAATGTAGGCATTAGGTTCAGCAATAATGATATCTCCCAACATACCAAAACTTGCCGTAACTCCACCAGTTGTAGGAGATGTAAGGATTGATATATAGAATAACTTTTTATTTAATTGATACTCATATGAAGCAGAAGATATTTTAGCCATTTGCAGCAAGCTCAAACTCCCTTCTTGCATGCGGGCTCCTCCAGAAGCACACACAATAATGACAGGTAGAGATCTATTAGTAGCATACTCAATCAAACGAGTGATTTTCTCACCTACGACGGATCCCATACTACCTGCTATAAACTCATATTCCATAACTCCAATTGCTATGGGAATATTATTTAGTCGACCTATGCCTATTTGAATCGCTTCAGTTAAATTCGTTTGTTCTTGACAAAGATGAATGCGATCTATATAAGGGTCATCCTCTGAATGAAATTCAATGGGGTCTATGTCTATAGCGACCAGATCTTCATATATAGGCTCCCAAGTGTCAGGATCCAGAAGAAGTTGGATTCTATCTGAACTACCCATTTTCAAATGAGATCCACAGTGTTCACAAATATACATTCTTCTCTTCAAAAATCTTTTAAGATTCACTAGCCAACAATTCTCGCATAGGACCCAGAATTGTTTGAATTTCGAAGTATCGAATCTATCCGAGCTATCGGATTTATTGGAGCTATCGGAATCATTCGATTCCGATTGATCGGACTTATCCGATTCCGATTGATCGGAATCATCAGATCTATCGGAATCACACGGTTCCGATTGACCAGAACAAGAATTTGATGGATCGGAATAAGAATTCGAATCATTCAATTCATCGAGAGAATTCGGTGAATAAGAATCATAATCATAATTCGAATCATCCGATTGCGATTGATCGGACTTATCAGATTTCGATTGATCCGAATCATCCGATTCCGATTGATCCGAATACAAAAATTCCAATATTCGATCGAATAAGTCCACTAGATCGACTGATTTCGATTGATCGGACTTATCAGATTTCGATTGATGGGAATCATCAGATTTCGATTGATCCGAATCATCCGATTGCGATTGATCGGACTTATCAGATCTATCGGAATCACACGGTTCCGATTGATCGGAACCACACGATTCCAATAATCGATTTAATAATTCCTCTAGATCGACTGATTCCGATTCATCGGAATCATCCGATTTCTTGAAATGTTTAGCCAATTTCTTGAAATATTCTTTTTCCAAATCCTTGAAAGATTCTTGATCCAATTGATTTGTAGATTCTCCATCCAGTCTTTGTAAACACTCTTCATCCAATTTCTTTAAATATTCTTTAACTATTTTCTTTAAATAGGATTTGTCTTCCAATTTATTGAAATATTCGTCCCCCGCTATTTCTAAAGATTCCTCTAAATTTTTAAAATTTTTATCGTCAATATATTGTTCGATAATTCTTTCAAATTCCGGGAATGTATATAGGAATCTATCTCTTAATTCATCTTCCAATTCCTCCAAGGACATTGTGGTTATTCTATCAGACTTATCAGATTTCGATTGATCGGACTTATCAGATCTATCGGAATCATCAGATCTATCGGACTTATCCGATTCCGATTGATCGGAATCATCAGATCTATCGGGATCATCCGATTCCGATTGATCGGAACAAGAATTTGATGGATCGGAACAAGAATTTGATGGATCGGAATAAGAATTCAAATCATTCGATGAATCGAAATAATTTGATTGATCGGAATAAGGATCGGAATAAGAATTCAAATCATTCGGTGAATCGAAATAATTTGATGGATCGGAATAAGAATTCGAATCATTCCATGAATCGAAATAATTTGATTGATCGTACTCATTCGATTCAATGTAAATGGAATCATCATCATCACTAGACCATGTACCTAATTCACTTTCATCAAAGTATAGATCTAATTTTCTTTCATCATACCATGGATCGAATTCGAATTCATACAATTCATCTTCATATGGATCTTTCGATTCTTTTCTTTTTTCTTTATCCCATCCTTTTATTTTTTCTTGATCCGATATTTTTATTTTTCCTTTACTCCATCTTTTTCTTTTTTCTTTATCCGATATTTTTTTTTCTTCTTTATCCCATCTTTTTCTGTTTCCCTTATCTGTATCATCCCGTACTTTTGTGTTTTCCTTTTTTATATTTTCCGAATCAGATATTTTTATATTTTCCGAATCAGATATTTTTATATTTTCCGAATCAGATATTTTTATATTCTCCGAATCAGATATTTTTATATTTTCGGAATCCACTATTTTTCTTCTCTCCCATCTTTTTTTGTTTCCCTTATCTGTACCATCCCGTACTTTTATGTTTTCCTTTTTTATATTTTGCTTTTTTATATTTTCCGAATCAGATATTTTCATATTTTCCGAATCAGATATTTTCATATTCTCCGAATCAGATATTTTCATATTCTCCGAATCAGATATTTTTATATTTTTGGAATCAGATATTTTTCTTCTCTCCCATATTTTTCTGTTTCCCTTATTTGTATCAGCCGATACTTTTTTTATGTTTTCATTATTTGTATCAGCTGATACTTTTTTTATATTTTCCTTATCCGTATCAGTTGATACTTTTATTATGTTTTCATTATCTGTATCAACTGATACTTTTATATTTTTTTTATCTAAACTTTTAGTTTTGCGATCAAGATTTGGAGAACCATTTCCCCTTTTGATTTTCTTTTTTTTTTCATAAATTTCAGAACCGTTTAGATCTATATTCCTTAGATCTTCGCCATTACTACTACTGGTATATCCAGTAGTATCAAATCTATTACTACTTAGTCTTAGTTCACACATACGCTTTAATCTCCTTTTCCTTTTTATTTGAAAGTTTTGTATAAGAAAGATAGAATTACAGAAAGATATCATAAAAAATCCACAAAATGGAAACTGACTTACTAAACGTACACACATATACTCATACCTCCTTTTTTTTACTAAAAATGATTTTCATAAAAAATGATTCACGATTGAACTACCTTTCTACAATCGAACTAAAATAAAAACAAAAACCCCTACATCTCTACAATCGAACTGAAAACGAAAACCGAAATATAGAAACTGAATAATGTGAAATATTAAATTTTCTATGAAAATAGATTGAAAGAATAGTCAAATATCTATTTGTTGTCTCTCAATTCTATTATATGATAAAAATGATAAAATTGTCAATTTGTCAACAAATTATCAATTTAGAACAAGTCAAATGAGAGCTTCTATTCTATGTATATATATATTTTAGATTCCTTCTTAATATTATATTTCATTATTTATTATATTTATTTCAATTTCATTATTTTATTATATTTTTTTTTCTCTTTTGTTTCACCATTTCAAATCAATTTCATTTATATAATTTATATGTTTAATTTATATGTATATATTTAGATTCTTTCTTATATCATATATTATATTTATTATACTATATTTATATTTCAAAATATTTCAAATCCAATAGATAAGGGGTAGATGGTATCCTTCCCTCGGTATGACCTGTGAGGTTAAGGAATCGAAAATGATCCACCAATCCCAAGGATCCATAATTCCCTATGGATCAACAAGAAATCATAGAATTTCATTGTGTTTCATATTCGGTCTCTTTCTCTTATATTAATTATTTATTTGTATTTGGTATTTGTTTTTTTTTATATTTTATATGGTCAAATTGATACATATCTTCGATCCCTTATCTTCTTCTTATTTGTTTTTTTTTTATATGGTAAAATTGATACATAGGAAAGATATACGCAAATACACAAAGACCCTCATACCATATACTATAGTATAGAATTAGTATAAAATAAGCTGTTCATTTTTGATTCGGATTCGGCCCAATCTTTTCTAAAAACTAAAAAAAAAGATTGGGCCAAGTTTAATTGCAATCAATTAAACAAACAGGAATTACTGAATTATGCGAGCTTCTTTTGTTATATCTGGCTTATCTACCGGGTCGAAATCGAATTTGATTTCTTTCCATACTTCACAAGCGGCAGCTAATTCAGGGCTCCATTTGCTAGCTTCACGAATAATATCATTACCTTCAAGAGCAAGATCACGTCCCTCATTACGAGCTTGCACACATGCTTCTAAAGCTACCCGATTAGCTACTGCACCGGGCGCATTTCCCCAGGGGTGCCCTAAAGTTCCTCCACCGAACTGTAGTACGGAATCATCCCCAAAGATTTCGGTTAGGGCAGGCATATGCCAAACATGAATACCCCCTGAAGCCACCGGCAGAACACCTGGCATAGAGACCCAGTCTTGAGTAAAAAAAATACCACGACTTCGATCTTTTTCAATAAAATCATCACGTAATAAATCAACAAAACCCAAAGTTAGCTCACGCTCGCCCTCCAGTTTACCTACTACTGTACCAGCGTGAATATGATCTCCCCCAGACATACGTAATGCTTTAGCTAGTACACGAAAATGCATACCATGATTTTTCTGTCTATCGATAACTGCATGCATTGCGCGATGTATGTGAAGAAGTAGACCATTGTCGCGGCAATAATGAGCCAAGCTAGTATTTGC